CACCCATTAGTTTGTAAGGGTTTCAATGCAGACTTTGATGGGGATCAAATGGCTGTTCATGTACCTTTATCTTTGGAAGCTCAAGCGGAGGCTCGTTTACTTATGTTTTCTCATATGAATCTCTTGTCTCCAGCTATTGGGGATCCTATTTCTGTACCAACTCAAGACATGCTTATTGGACTCTATTTATTAACAATCGGAAATCGTCGAGGTATTTGTGCAAATAGGTATAATCCATATAATAGTGGAAACTACCAAAAAAAAATAGTTGATAATCATAATAATAACTATAGGTATACGAGGGAAAAAGAACCCCATTTTTCTAGTTCCTATGATGCACTTGGAGCTTATCGACAGAAAAGAATCAGTTTAGATAGTCCTTTGTGGCTCCGATGGAGACGAGATCAACGTGTCATTGGTTCAAGAGAAGTTCCCATCGAAGTTCAATATGAATCTTTAGGTACTTATCATGAAATTTATGGACACTATCTAATAGTAGGAAGTATAACAAAAGAAATCCGTTCTATATACATTCGAACTACTTTTGGTCATATTTCTTTTTATAGAGAATTAGAAGAAGCCATACAGGGTTTTTGTCGAGCCTACTCATACGCTATCTAATCTAATTTCTTAGATTAGGCGATGTTTGTGCCTAGTGCCTATGGTAATTCAGGTATCCCAAATTTCACTGGTATTCTAATTTATGAATTTCTGTGTGAATCAAGATTGAGGAAAGGAAGTTTTTGAATCATTGACTTGGGTCCATTGTCGAATCCTACTTAGCAGAAGAAATATAAGAGAAGAGGTACTTATGGCAGAACGGGCTGATCTGGTCTTTCACAATAAAGTGATAAATGGAACTGCTATGAAACGACTTATTAGCAGGTTAATTGATCATTTCGGAATGGCATATACATCACATATCCTAGATCAAGTAAAAACTTTGGGTTTCCAGCAAGCCACTGCTACATCTATTTCATTAGGAATTGATGATCTTTTAACAATCCCTTCGAAGGGATGGTTAGTCCAAGACGCCGAACAACAAAGTTTTATTTTAGAGAAACACCATCATTATGGGAATGTACACGCGGTAGAAAAATTACGTCAATCCATTGAGATATGGTATGCTACAAGTGAATATTTGAGACAAGAAATGAATCCTAATTTTCGTATGACTGATCCTTCTAATCCAGTACATCTAATGTCCTTTTCGGGAGCTAGAGGAAATGCATCTCAGATACATCAATTAGTGGGTATGAGAGGATTAATGTCGGATCCCCAAGGACAAATGATTGATTTACCCATTCAAAGCAATTTACGTGAAGGACTTTCTTTGACAGAATATATAATTTCCTGCTATGGAGCTCGCAAAGGAGTTGTAGATACTGCTGTACGAACATCAGATGCTGGATACCTCACACGTAGACTTGTTGAAGTAGTTCAACACATTATTATACGTAGAACAGATTGTGGTACTATCCGAGGTATTTCCGTGAGACCTCAAAATGGTATGACAGAAAAAAATTTTGTCCAAACACTAATTGGTCGTGTATTAGCAGACGATATATATATTGGTTTGCGATGTCTTGCCACTCGAAATCAAGATATTGGGATTGGACTTATAAATCGATTCATAACCTTTCGAGCACAACCAATATATATTAGAATTAGAACCCCCTTTACTTGCAGGAGTACATCTTGGATCTGCCAATTATGTTATGGTCGGAGTCCTACTCATGGTGACCTGGTTGAATTGGGAGAAGCTGTAGGTATTATTGCAGGTCAATCAATTGGGGAACCAGGGACTCAACTAACATTAAGAACTTTTCATACCGGTGGAGTATTCACAGGTGGTACTGCCGAGTATGTACGAGCTCCTTCTAATGGAAAAATAAAATGGAATGAGAATTTGGTTCATCCCACACGTACCCGTCATGGGCATCCCGCTTTTCTATGTTCTATGGACTTGTATGTAACTATTGAGAGTCAGGATATTCTACATAATGTAAATATTCCACTAAAGAGTTTAATTTTAGTTCAAAATAATCAATATGTAGAATCAGAACAAGTGATTGCTGAAATTCGTGCTGGAACGTCCACTTTTTATTTTAAAGAGAAGGTACGAAAACATATTTATTCTGAATCAGAGGGAGAAATGCACTGGAGTACTGATGTATACCATGCACCTGAATATACATATGGTAATGTTCATTTATTATTAAAAACAAGTCATTTATGGATATTAGCAGGAGGTTCGTGCAGATCTAGTATAGTGTCTTTTTCGCTCCACAAAGATCAAGATCAAATGAATCCTCATGCTTTTTCTGTCGAAGAAAGATATATCTCTGATCTATCAATGACTAATGGTCGAGTAAGATATAAATTGTTAGATACTTCTGATAAAAAAGATAAGAAAATTCTTGACTATTCAACAAGACCCGATCAAACCATATCTAATGGTCATTGGAATTTTATATATCCTTCTATTATCCAAGGGAATTCTTATTCCTTGGCGAAAAAGCGAAGAAATAGATTCATCATCCCATTACAATATGATCAAAAACGAGAGAATGAACTAATACCCTGTTTTGGTATTTCAATCGAAATACCAAAACAGGGTATTTTACGTAGAAATAGTATTCTTGCTTTTTTTGATGATCCACGATACAGAAGAAATAATTCGGGAATTACTAAATATGGGACCGTGGAGGTCAATTCAATTATAAAAAAAGAGGATTTAATTGAGTATAGAGGATCAAAAGAATTTATTCCGAAATACCAAATGAAAGTAGATCGTTTTTTTTTTATTCTAGAAGAAGTGCATATTTTACCTGGATCTTCATTGATAATGGTCCAGAACAATAGTATCATTGGAGTAGATACACAACTCGCTTTAAATACAAGAAGTCGAGTAGGCGGATTAGTCCGCCTGGAGAGAAAAAAAATATATATTGAACTAAAAATATTTTCCGGAGATATTTATTTTCCTGGAGAGGCAGATAAGATATCTAGGCACAGCGGCATTTTTATACCACCGAAAACAGAAAAAAAAAATGATAAGGAATCAAAAAAATGGAAAAATTGGATCTATGTCCAACGGATCACACCCACGAAGAAAAAGTATTTTGTTTCGGTTCGACCCGTAGTCACATATGAAATAACTGATGGCATCAATTTAGCAACACTTTTTCCTCAAGATCTCTTGCGGGAAAAGGATAATGTCCAACTTAGAGTTGTCAATTATATCCTTTATGGAAATGGCAAGTCAATTCGAGGAATTTTTAACACAAGTATTCAATTAGTTCGCACTTGTTTAATATTGAATTGGGATCCAGAACAAAATGGTTCTCCGAAAGAGATTCGTGCTTCCTTTATTGAGGTAAAGGGAAATGATCTGATTCGAAATTTTATGAGAATTGAGTTAGTAAAATCCAGCATTTCGTATATCGGAAAAAGATATGATAGGGCAAGTTCTGGATTGATTTCCGATAATGGATTAGATCGTACAAATATAAATCCTTTTTACTGCAAGGTTAGTATTCAATTACTTACACAACATCAAGGTACTATTGGTACATTGTTGAATCGAAATAAGGAATGCCAATCTTTGATAATTTTGTCATCATCCAATTGTTCTCGAATTGGTCCATTCAATGGTTCGAAATATAACATGATAAAAGAATCGGATCCCATAATCCCAATTAAGGATTTGTTGTGTCCTTTGGGGACTATTGTCCCTAAAATGGTAAATTTATATTTATTTTACCATTTAATAACTTATAATCAGATCTTGTTAAAGAAATATTTGCTACTTGGTAATTTTAAACAGACTTTTCAAGTACTTCAAGTACTTAAATACTGTTTAATAGATGAAAATAGGAGGATTTATAATCCCGATCCATGCAGTAACATAATTTTGAATTCATTCCATTTGAATTGGCATTTTCTCCATCACGATTATTGGGAAGAGACATCTACAATAATTAGCCTTGGACAATTTTTTTGTGAAAATGTATGTCTATTCAAATACGAACCGCACATAAAAAAATCTGGTCAAATTATAATTGTTGATGTTGACGCTTTAATTATAAGATCCGCTAAGCCCTATTTAGCCACTCCAGGAGCAACTATTCATGGCCATTATGGTAAAATATTTTACGAAGGAGATACATTAGTTACATTTATATATGAAAAATCAAGATCTGGTGACATAACACAAGGTCTTCCAAAAGTGGAACAAATCTTAGAAGTACGTTCGATTGATTCAATATCAATGAACCTTGAAAGGAGAGTTGAAGGTTGGAACAAAGGTATACCCAAAATTTTTGGAATCCCCTGGGGATTCTTGATTCAAGCCGAGTTAACCATAGCTCAAAGTCATATCTCTTTGGTTAATAAAATCCAAAGGGTTTATCGATCTCAGGGGGTACAGATCCATAATAGACATATAGAGATTATTGTACGTCAAGTAACATCAAAAGTGTTGGTTTCAGAAGATGGAATGTCTAATGTTTTTTCACCTGGGGAATTAATTGGATTGTTGCGAGCGGAACGAGTGGGGCGCGCTTTGGACGAAGCGATCTCTTATCGCTCAATCCTATTGGGAATAACAAAGACATCTTTGAATACTCAAAGTTTCATATCCGAAGCAAGTTTTCAAGAAACCGCTCGAGTTTTAGCAAAAGCTGCTCTACGAGGTCGTATTGATTGGTTGAAAGGCCTAAAAGAGAATGTTGTTCTAGGTGGAATTATACCTGTTGGTACAGGATTCAAAAAATTAGTGCACCATTCAAGTAAGGACAAAAACTTTTATTTGGAAATCAAAAGAAAGAATCTATTTGACTTGGAAATAAAAGATCTTTTGTTACACCATGGAGAATTATTTTGTTCTTATGTACCAAACAATTTCCATGAGACATTAGAACAATCATTTACGCGATTTCATGATTCCTAAGAGCGGATTCTTTGACTTTAACTATCTTTTAATTATCTGGTCTGGCTTTTAACTTAACTATCTTGTTCTTGTTCGAATATTGATAAAAAAATAAGTAATTAAAAGACATTAATGGTTTGTACTGTGTATTAAAGGTCAATTCCCGGCAGAAGGTTCCATCGGAACAATTACTTATTTCAAAGTACCTCGTTTCTTTGTTAAAAAAAAAGAAAAAACAAAAAGGAAGTGTGGGAAAAATGACAAGAAGATATTGGAACATTAATTTAGAAGAGATGATGGAGGCCGGAGTTCATTTTGGTCATGGTACTAAGAAATGGAATCCTAGAATGGCCCCTTACATCTCTGCAAAGCGTAAAGGTATTCATATTACAAATCTCACTAGAACTGCTCGTTTTTTATCAGAAGCCTGTGATTTAGTTTTTGATGCGGCAAGTAGGGGAAGAACCTTCTTAATTGTTGGTACCAAAAATAAAGCAGCGGATTCAGTAGCATCGGCTGCAATAAGAGCCCGGTGTCATTATGTTAATAAAAAATGGCTTGGTGGTATGTTAACGAATTGGTCTACTACGGAAACGAGACTTCAGAAGATCAGGGATTTAAGAGCAGAACAAAAGATGGGTAAACTCAACCGTCTTCACAAAAGAGATGCGGCAATATTGAAGAGAAAATTATTTACCTTGCAAACATATCTCGGCGGTATCAAATATATGACGAGGTTGCCTGATATTGTGATCATTGTTGATCAGCAAGAAGAATATACGGCTCTTCGAGAATGTGTAATTTTGGGTATTCCGACGATTTGTTTAATCGATACAAATTGTGACCCGGATCTCGCAGATATTTCGATTCCATCCAACGATGATGCTATAGCTTCAATCCGATTGGTTCTTAACAAATTAGTATCCGCAATTTGTGAGGGTCGCTCTAGCTATATAAGAAATCCTTGATTATGATTAAGAATCAATAGTTAATTTTGGGGGGATTTTTTGGATTCGGTTACTATTCTTGAATTAAATAAAAAAAGCAAAAGGGTAAGTGCGGGCATATTGATAATATGTTATTATATTACGTGATTTCTTGGTATTCTATGTAAATTTTTGATATCTTAAATATACAATTAATGAATACGATTTTTGATTCATATTGGTGAGTTGAAAAAGAGATAGAGATGCTTGAATCAAAATAATTTCTTTTTTGAAGTTCAATTTCTGCTAGAGGACAATATGAATGTTATACCATGTTCCATTAAAACACTCAAAGGGTTATACGATATATCGGGTGTAGAGGTAGGCCAACATTTATATTGGCAAATAGGAGGTTTACAAATCCATGCCCAAGTACTTATCACTTCTTGGGTAGTAATTGCTATCTTATTAGGTTCAGTCATTATAGCTGTTCGGAATCCACAAACCATTCCGACCAACGGTCAGAATTTCTTTGAATATATCCTTGAATTTATTCGAGACTTAAGCAAAACCCAGATTGGAGAAGAATATGGCCCTTGGGTTCCCTTTATTGGAACTATGTTCCTATTTATTTTTGTTTCTAACTGGTCAGGTGCTCTTTTACCTTGGAAAATTATACAGTTACCTCATGGAGAATTAGCTGCACCCACGAATGATATAAATACTACTGTTGCTTTAGCTTTACTCACGTCCGTCGCATATTTTTATGCGGGTCTTAGCAAAAAAGGATTGGGTTATTTTGGGAAATACATTCAACCAACCCCCATCCTTTTACCAATTAACATCCTAGAAGATTTCACAAAACCTTTATCTCTTAGTTTTCGACTTTTCGGAAATATATTAGCTGATGAATTAGTAGTTGTTGTTCTTGTTTCTTTAGTCCCTTCAGTAGTTCCTATACCTGTCATGTTTCTTGGATTATTTACAAGTGGTATTCAAGCTCTTATTTTTGCAACCTTAGCCGCGGCTTATATAGGTGAATCCATGGAAGGTCATCATTAACTAGCTTTTCAAATAGTCTTTTTTTTTATTCTATTATTAAGCAAGCTTATCCCACATGATTCATGATAATCCAATTGGATGGGTAAGATAATAGTGTATGATTCCATCATCTAGAATTGTAGGAGAAAAGATAGACAATATTCCAACAGAATTCTAAAAAAAAAAAGAAGGGCTGGGGAGGTTATAGTTAGACTATAATATATGTAATAATGTCTACTAAGCTCTAAACCCCCGTCTATTTTTCTAGGAATTATTCTATTCCAAAATCAATTAAAAAAAGTTAGAATGGTTTACCTTATGGAAGAAAAGAATGGATATGTAATATTAGAATAACATTAAATATTCTTTAGTTATATGAGATAAGTCTATCCATAATATCGCTATATTACATAACTATATAATATTTATTATAGTATTATTTATTTTATTTATTATATATAGTATTGCTAAAATTTCTATTTTTCCTAATTACAACCAATCCTATAATCATAATCTGGATCCTCATTATTCATATTTATTTGTTATGTTATATATGAACAATATACAACATAATATATATATATATATATTATCCGGTGTAATTCAAATTTAAATTAGATTCATTATATATTTCTTATTTATATATTTATTTATATATTTTATATATTCTTAATTCTTTTCTTATATTATATATTAATATATAATATTTATTAATTTATATTGGATTAATTTGATAATTTGATTGATATAAATTGCAGCTCACATTGCATTTAGATAGATTTCAATATCAGTCCTTCTCTTCTATATCGTATGAAATTTTTTTTTTGAATGAAAAAAGAAATAAACTTTACAATAGTGTAGTAAAGAACGAAGAATTAAATGAAAGAATGGTTCGAAACAAAGAAATACATATAGTTACAACTGTATGCATATGGATTTACAAAAACTCTATGATAGTTAAAAACGAAAAACGAGATAGTTCTGACGATTCCGTTTTTTAATTTAATAATATTATTATTTCAACTTGGAGTTTTTAGTTACTTTGACCGCTGGATCTTAATTAAAAAAGTAATAATTGATTGGTTGATTGTATCATTAACCATTTCCTCTTTTTTGTTTTGTGCGAGGAACTTACCATGAATCCACTGATTTCTGCTGCTTCTGTTATTGCTGCTGGATTGGCCGTGGGGCTTGCTTCTATTGGACCTGGAGTTGGTCAAGGTACTGCTGCAGGTCAAGCTGTAGAAGGTATTGCGAGACAACCAGAAGCGGAGGGTAAAATACGAGGTACTTTATTGCTTAGTCTAGCTTTTATGGAAGCTTTAACAATTTACGGACTGGTTGTGGCATTAGCACTTTTATTTGCGAATCCTTTTGTTTAATCCTTGAAATAAGAAAAAAGTATCTAAGGTATAAGTTACTTTTTTCTTATTAACTATATAACTATAACTTGAACTTGGAATTTTCCTTTGCTTCTTAGAATTATATTAACACGTTACTAAAAAATTACTTATTTATTGAGACAATACCTAGGAAGGGTTGATTTGAAGATTAGGAATTACCGCATTCGCTTGCTTTCTTCCTTTCTTTAGCTTAGTACAATAGAAAACTTTTTTATTTTCATTGTTTGGAAGTGTTTCAACAAATTTAATATTTTTCAATTGATATCAGATCTAAAACCTAAGTCTAAAGTCTAAGTAAAGTATCTTATTAGATTAGAAAATTTTTGAAAATGTAAAAAAAGTAAAAAAAAAATTTAAACAAAACAAATGAAATTACTAGATTTCATTTATTCTAATTAAATAAATAAAGTGGAAAAAAAAATCGATAAAAAAAAAAAAGGGCGATCGGAGTGATACAAAAAGAACTCTGTTCTTTGTTAATCCTATCCAAAAGAGAGGAGAATATATGAAAAATGTAATTGATTCTTTCGTTTACTTGGGCCACTGGCCATCCGCCGGAAGTTTCGGGTTTAATACCGATATTTTAGCAACAAATCCAATAAATCTAAGTGTAGTGCTTGGTGTATTGATTTATTTTGGAAAGGGAGTGTGTGCGAGTTGTTTATTTCAAGAATTGGATGGATCCATCCATCTGCACTTATGGTATTTATAAGGGATAGGAAAAATAGTAAAAAAGTGCACGATCTCGACGAATTTCTTCTGAATAAATTAAGAAATTATATGCAAGAACCATAGCATTTCGTGATTTATTGGTAAATCCACTTTGATTCTCTATCAACCAATAATGCGAGATCTTTAACATGGTTAAAGCTAAATTGTTTAAAGTCCGGACAAAACATGGTATTCTTTCTACCACTACATTAGTAACTAAATAGTTCAAATAAATTGGTAATTTATTTGATATATAACACTCATATCAATAAATAAATTGAAACTATTTACAAGATAAAAAAAGCAAACAAAGTTCCTTTTTTTATCTAATGCCGAATCGACAACCTATGTATAAAAAAGAGGAATTTTTGGACTTGAAGAAACAAAAATATAATATAATTTTTATTATTTTCATTTTGATAATTATATTTCCTTTTTTCATTAAAAAAAAAATGAAAAAAAAAGTACAAATAAAAAAATAACTTTGCTGACAATTTTAGATTTGGATCTGGTCTAGTCGGAAGAGTCTTCCTAATATTCTGGTTTTTTATAAGTTTTGATATGTTTAACTACAAACAGAAAAGAGAAGGTAGGCTCATTACATTAAAAAAGCTATGGGAATACTCATACCATAAATGAATAATTGAGCGTGAGAGCCAAATGAATCGAAAGATTCATGTTTGGTTCGGGAAGAGATCATGGAAGTTGTGAAATTAATGGTAAGATAATCTACTTTCATTAAATGATTTATTAGATAATCGAAAACAGAGGATTTTAAGTACTATTCGAAATTCGGAAGAATTACGTAAAGGGGTCGTTGAGCAGCTCGAAAGAGCCCGGACTCGCTTACGTAAAGTGGAAATAGAAGCAGATGAGTATCGAATGAATGGATACTCTGAAATAGAACGAGAAAAAGTAAATTTGATTAATGCCACTAGTGATAGTTTGGAACAATTAGAAAATTACAAAAATGAAACGCTTCATTT